CGATGCTCTAACCTCTGAGCTAAGCGGGCTCACATAACAGAAATAGAAATAGTATAACAAATAGAAATAGTGTATAGGAATTCAGGAAACTGCTGGATCTTAGCTTAGGGCTATTAGCTATTAATTTAATATGAACTATAGTTCATAGTTCTATTGTTATATCTATATCATTATATATCATTATATCTATATTATTAGTTATAACTAATATAACTAATAATATAGAACTAATATAACTAATAATATAGAACTAATATAACTAATAATATAGAACTAGATATGACTAAATAGAATTAATAGAATTCTATTTTTCTAATAGATATTTTTCTAATAGAAATATATGACTAATTAGTATGTGACTAATTAGTAGAATTTTCATTCTATCATATTAATTACATTAATTATTATTTATACATTCTATTTTTTTTTATCATTCTATTTTTTTTTTTTTATGCATTTTATACATTATTATTTATATATTTATACATTATATTTATATTTTTTAATATATATATTATATATATATATATTAATGATAATTGATAATTTCATTGAAAATTTCAAATTATAAACTATGATTATAAAAAATCTAATTATTTCTTAATAAAAAATGAATTTCTTTCTTAAAGTAAAGCAGTTATAGCAATAATTATAGCGTATAGCGAGTGGATCGGTCCTAAGAAAAGATAAGATAAGGATAAAGATACAATCCAAATTAGAATGAGACATTCTTATGGTTTCATTCGGAAAAGGAAGAGATAGGACGAAAAAAAAAAGAAGAATGAATATCGACCGTTCCAGTATTCCAAATCGCACTGTAAAAAAGAAAGGGAGGGAGAAACATATATATATTATATATGGGATATATCTATCAATATTGAATTGCGGATACATCAATGATAGAATCATTTCTGATTGAAACAAGGTTTATCCAATAGAAATAAACTGATAGAGGATCGCCAAAAAAATCAAATAACATACGCTTTTTCGATATGGGAATCATTATCTAATGAATTCAACGGTTCCAAAATAAATGAAAGAGATAGGTGGAATTCCAACTGGATCTTGGTCTCAAATCAAAAGGGGATATGGCGAAATTGGTAGACGCTACGGACTTGATTGGATTGAGCCTTGGTATGGAAACCTACTAAGTGGTAACTTCAAAATTCAGAGAAACCCTGGAATTAAAAATGGGCAATCCTGAGCCAAATCTTTATTTTGATAAAACAAGGGTTTCTATTTATAAAACTAGAAATTTATAAAACTAGAATAAAAAAAAAAAGGATAGGTGCAGAGACTCAATGGAAGCTGTTCTAACGAATGGAGTTGACTACGTTGTGTTAGTAGCTGGAATTCCTCTATCGAAATTACAGAAAGGACGGCCCTATATATCTAATACGTACGTATACATACTAACATATCAAACGATTAATCACGACCCGAATCTATCGAATATATACGAATATATATATATATATATGAAAGCAAAAATTCAGAGTTATTGTGAATCCATTCCAATCGAAGTTGAAGGAAGAATCGAATATTTAGTGATCAAATCATTCATTCCAGAGTTTGATAGATCTTTTGAAAAACTGATTAATCGGACGAGAATAAAGAGAGAGTCCCGTTCTACATGTCAATACCGACAACAATGAAATTTATAGTAAGAAGAAAATCCGTCGACTTTAGAAATCGTGAGGGTTCAAGTCCCTCTATCCCCAACAAAAAGTCCATTTTACTTCCTAACTATTTATCCTCTTTTTTTCATCAGTGGTTCAAACAAAATTCACTATCTTTCTTTCTCATTCACTCTACTCTTTCACAAATGAATCCGAAGAGAAATCTTTGGATCTTATCCCAATTTGGATAGATACGATACCTGTACAAATGAACATATATGGGCAATGAATCTCTATTATTGAATCATTCACAGTCCATATCATTATCCTTACATTTATTAGATAAAATTTTTTAATACTTTACTTTATTTAATACTTTACTTTATTTAGATTTAGTCCCTTTAATTGACATAGATACAAGTACTCTACTAGGATGATGCACGGGAAATGGTCGGGATAGCTCAGTTGGTAGAGCAGAGGACTGAAAATCCTCGTGTCACCAGTTCAAATCTGGTTCCTGACACATGAATAATATATCGGATAGATATTCATACAAATTAATCGAGACAGATCAGGATATATATTCGTTAATAGTCAAGAGCATGATACATACTTATTCATCTAGCGTATAGATATATACCTCCATTTTTAGAGATGGGTAAAAAATATATGTATGGTTATGGTAAAGAACTAAAGTGGGATTATGTTCCCTTTTTTTGTTTCTTTTTTCTTTCTTGTTTGTTCATATTGTGCTTTCTCTCACTCAAAAAGAGTGTTAAGTCTTCATATTCATATATATATCAAAAAAAAAAAAAGAAACAAGTTTTAAAAAAACTTAAAAAAAGTATAGAGGGGTTGAAGGATAGGAATAGACAGGATGC